CTAGCTCCACCCAAAGAGAAACTGTGAGGCAGTTTCAGTTTGGCAAGTCCCCAAATTCAATTGGAAATATTTTTCGAAGGGTGTCGCAAGGGAGTCGAGGCTGCCTCCGCCTTCACCCAACATCCTCGTAACCTCATAGCTATACTTGGTATACCAGCACCCCACCCCTGCCAGTGCCAACTCCCCTTTTGCTAGGCTTTCGATCTTTCTTACTCATAATCTTTTAGATATGGGATTGCCAGTAACAACTGGTGGTAGAAATGGCTTGACCTCCCCGAGCTCTTGTGGTACAATTTTATCCCTGCGGAACCCAGACTTCCGATTCGGTTCGCGGAAGAGGGGTGGTGGAATGCAGCGGGGCTTGACCAGTGGCTCGTGACGGAACAGGCTGACTAAGCTGCAATCGACTAAACAAATAACCTAACAAATAACCTATTAACCTCAACTTATTTTTCTTTTTCTTTTTGTATGTATCCTTGTCTTTTTCTTTTCACTGCCACTTCAGCGCCGTCGTCGCTGGCAAACTCCAGGTAGTGATCGGATCCTACCTACTCCATATTTTGGCTCACCTACTTATTGGGGTAGTTCGTTAGCGTTAGGTTGCTGGATCCTCTTCAGGTAGCCTCGTCGAAACGAAATAAAGAACGAGAGTGAGATATCAAAAATGTCTTCATTTCAAAATGAATTCCTTATCAAAAAATGATTAATGATGCGGATAAGCTGATACCGACTCGTCAATCTCCTCCATACTCAATCCGCATCATATTACTTGCACGAAAACAAGGAACTCGTTAACAAATCTACCCATCGATTTGATAGATTTTTCATCTTTCTATCTGGGTTGCTTACTAATAATAACGGGATCCGGGAAATGAGTGGGGCGCGAAGCCGAAGCCTTAAAAATGAATTGAAAAGGATTTAATTCTATTTTTTTCTTTTGTAAATTCTTTTGTATTTGTAGTTGAAAACAATTGGGAGGAATTTTGGACTTTTTTCCTCAGGAGTAATTGAATGACGAGGAGCCGTATGAGGTGAGAATCTCACGTACGGTTCTGTATAGTGACATTGGAGCTGTCGACCATTCCACGACTACACCAAAAAAACCCAACTCTGCCCTGCGTAAAGTCGCGAGAGTTCGATTAACCTCCAAGTTTGAGGTAACGGCTTACATACCAGGTATTGGCCATAATTTGCAGGAACATTCGGTGGTCCCCGTGAGAGGCGGAAGGGTCAAAGACCTACCCGGTGTTAGGTATCACATTGTTAGAGGAACCTTAGATGCTGTAGGGGTGAAGGATCGTAAAAAAGGGCGTCCTAGTGCGTTGCAGAACATTGTCACAACTTGTATCATCGCAATGATTCCGTATCAGTTGTTCTGATATGTTAAATGTGTAGCCGACCCAGCATTGCCAGGGGACTGAAGCCTGCTACTACAGAGATTGATAGAGATTAATTATTATCTATCTATTTGTATGAAACAACTTGGTGTCTAAGGTGTTCTATTCCAGTAAGTTGAGTTTTACCTGGACTCTCACCTAGAAAATCTTAGGACCTCTTTTCCTCTTGGAACAGGTTTAGATTACGACTACGGAGATTCGGTGAAGGCTTTATGCACACCTACTGATTGGATTGATAAACCTACGGACATTCCTAGTAAGATAACTGAATTGCAAGATTTTCTTCTTTTATATCTAGACTTCGACTTCTTTTACCCGTGGAATAGGAGAAAACGGATACTCAATGTGCGATGAGTAAATATGATTTGCATCCTAAAAAATAAATGGTTCAAAATCATTTGAATAGTTTCTATTCAATCATGTGGAAAGCTGTATTCGACGAAAGTCGCACGTGCAGTTTGGAGGGAGATCCTCGACTAACCGGTGGATCCACCCTACAATATGGAGTGAAGAAGCCAAAATAGTAGCTTGAGATACCATTGAAATAAAAGAATTGATTGAAATCTGACATATTTATATTTGTAAACTCGTGTTACATCGGAGCAGTGTAGTGAACAGAAAGAAAAATATCGAATCAGATCCAATTTATCGTAATCGATTAGTAAATATGCTAGTTGATCGTATCCTGAAAAATGGCAAGAAATCACTGGCTTATCAGATTTTTTATCAGGCTATGAAGCGGATTAGGTAAAAGACAAATAGGAACCCACTGTCTGTTCTGCGACAGGCGGTGCGCGGGGTAACTCCCGATGTAGTGACAGAAACCAAACGTGTAGGTGGATCAACTTATCGAGTTCCCGTTGAAGTAGTACCGGCAGAGGGAAAAGCTTTGGCTATCCGGTGGTCATTAATTGCGTGTCGAAAACGCTCAGGTCGAAGTATGGCTTTAAGATCGAGTGATGAATCAATGGATGCCGCCAGGAATTCCGGTAGTGCGATACGGAAGAAAGAGGAGACTCATAAAGTCGCGGAAGCTAACAAAGCTTTCGCTCATTTCCGCTAGTTTCGGATTCGTTCCAATCCACAATCTTTCCGTTGTGGATTGGAACCGGGGCACAAACTACCGGGGAATCAAAAAACACTATGAAGAAATGGTTGAGTGAGGAGTCAACGGCGAGTAGCGGGTGTCTAAGCCACAAGTGGGGATCGGCAACTACTTTTTCTTAGGTTGTTAATTATTAGACTCCTCCTAACCTAATAGGATAGTGGGGGGGGCCAATGCGGAGTTGCGGAGTGCCTCGCAAAAAGGCTTGACGCGTGACCAGTTTTTCAGAGACTGAAATTGATTGAGGCCCGCACCGCATACCGCATAGAGTAAAAATTTAATTCTTTTTTGAAAAAGGAAAGCCTTGTTGTAAAACAATGGCTAAAAATTGTTTGAGATATCGATAAGAAGCCCCCATATCCGAGAATTCTGGGGACTCAATTAATTTCGGTTGACACAGATAGGTTTTTGTGATATATTACAAATTAACAAGCTTACTAGCCTGGGGAATCACCAATTATTTCTCGAAAACCGAAAATTACCATGACCGCAACTTTAGAACGACGCGAAAGCGCAAGCTTATGGGGTCGCTTCTGCGACTGGATCACCAGCACCGAAAACCGTCTTTACATCGGATGGTTCGGTGTCTTAATGATTCCCACCTTACTAACCGCAACCTCTGTATTCATCATTGCTTTCGTCGCAGCTCCTCCTGTAGATATTGACGGTATTCGCGAACCCGTTTCTGGTTCTTTGTTATACGGTAACAACATTATCTCTGGTGCTATCATCCCTACTTCTGCAGCTATTGGGTTACATTTCTACCCGATCTGGGAAGCAGCTTCCGTTGATGAATGGCTTTACAATGGTGGTCCTTACGAACTTATCGTTCTTCACTTCCTACTTGGTGTAGCTTGCTACATGGGTCGCGAATGGGAACTAAGCTTCCGTTTAGGTATGCGTCCTTGGATCGCTGTTGCGTACTCGGCTCCTGTCGCAGCTGCTGCCGCGGTCTTCCTGATCTACCCAATTGGTCAAGGAAGTTTCTCGGACGGTATGCCTCTAGGCATTTCTGGTACTTTCAACTTCATGATCGTCTTCCAGGCTGAGCACAATATCCTTATGCATCCCTTCCACATGTTGGGTGTAGCTGGCGTATTCGGCGGCTCTCTATTCAGTGCTATGCATGGTTCTTTGGTAACTTCTAGTTTGATCAGAGAAACAACTGAGAATGAGTCTGCTAATGCAGGTTATAAGTTCGGTCAAGAAGAAGAAACCTACAACATCGTAGCTGCTCACGGCTATTTCGGTCGTTTGATCTTCCAATATGCTAGCTTCAACAATTCTCGTTCTCTACACTTCTTTTTAGCTGCTTGGCCCGTAGTAGGTATCTGGTTCACCGCTTTAGGCATTAGCACTATGGCATTCAACTTGAATGGTTTTAACTTCAACCAATCCGTGGTTGACAGCCAAGGTCGTGTCATAAACACCTGGGCTGATATCATAAACCGTGCTAACCTAGGTATGGAAGTCATGCATGAACGTAACGCTCATAACTTCCCTCTAGACTTGGCTTCTGTTGAAGCTCCTTCTATAAACGGATAATATCCGTCTGGTTATGTAGCACAACTGGATACCAAATCTCTTAACTCCAGAGGAGGAGGTTTGGTGTCCAATGAGGTAAAGGTTCGTGCGGTAGAACGAATGGAAAAGACGATAACAGCTTGTCACAATTTCACGATTATCAGTTTCCAACCTTGAATTCTGAAAACTATTTGGAATATCCTTCTGGGATTTAATAGATTACGAAGTTTCCTACTCCGATTTGCGGAATGCTTGCAACCCCCCAACCCAATTTTCTCTTTTCGGATAAAAAAAATTGAGATTGCGTTCCTCATTTCAAAGATTTTCTATTGTCTTGTTATATACGTAAAGTTAATATGTATGTGTATCAACCGAAGAACCTATCTAGCTTGCTTAACGGATAGATCTCGTTCACGTCCGGGGGGGGAGGCCAACTAAATCAACAGAGGGGGCGGACGTAGCCAAGTGGATCAAGGCAATGGATTGTGGATCCATCACGCGCGGGTTCAATCCCCGTCGTTCGCCCATGCCCATCCAATTGGGTAATTCGATCCCATCGCTCTGCTTGGAACAGAGAGGAATTGTTAAGGTGGATGGGATATGTGTGGGTCTCCTCGACAATAACAATTTAAAATTCCCGATCTAATTTCAGTTTTGGATACGACTATTCACAGAAATCACTAGACTCGTTTGAAATATTTATTCCATTCTATCTTGAAATTTTCGAAATTATTGGTATAATAAATGTGGGAAATAGATAGTCTCTACCGCATAGAATTAATATGAAAAAAGAAAATAAGGTGAAAGAGGTGGCAAAAGAAAGAGCAGGAAGTCCAGATTTTTCATCTAAAATTTCAGAGTTAGTGGAAGTCGGTCTATTAGACCACTTCTTCGAATCATTGAAAAACCAACATCTCAAAGAATTTCTAATTAGTCCATCTTCCAATTATCAACCTTTTATCAGATTATCTGACTTGTGATTTCTGAGTTCACTATTTTTACGCAATCTGCGTGATTCACTAAAAAGAGATAGTGGCATCACCCTGGAGATGCTGATGCTGCTAGCAATACCAATTTCTATGCATTGCTTGAGTGACAAAAGGTCGATCGAAAGAAGAAGTTTTGTATTAGCGGGAGTCATTAATGGGGGTGACGGAGTAATAAAAAAACAAGCAGAAAATTCTGGTGACTTCTCCTGCGACTGCTTCCCCCGATTCGAAAGATCTTTATCTGTTGGAAGGAATGGAAAGAGGGGAATACCTGTTTCCCGCGACTTAGGTTTGAACGAAGATATTTCTGCAGGTTCAACGAAGAAAGAGAAGCAAGTTCGTTATGATGCGATGATTCCTCTGGTTTCCGGTAGGTGGAAGGCATGCATGGTGAGGGAGTCACTCCTTGGCGGAGATATATCCAAGGATGAGACTGAAAGGATTCAAGCATTTTGTAGGGATAGGTGTTTACAAGATTCAAGTAGGTTTTTCAAATTCTATAACTATCTGGTAGTTTCTAGAAACAACCAAAGTGATTTTGATTCGTTATTCTTTTGGGAAAATCATAACAAGCGAGATCTGGGTCGGTTACAAGCAACACAATTGAGAAGCGACTCATTAAGTCCCGTAGTATTAAACTCCTACGACAAGGCGTTACTTGAATCCGGAAATTCAGCAGATCACCGGGGGGATGGATCGGGATTTTATTTCGAGCGAGAAGCCTTTTCCAACTTGTCTTCATTTACGTCTTGTGAAAAGACGACGTCGTTTCGTGGCTGTATATCCGGATTAGATTGTGACAAAAATGGGGAAGAATTTACCATTCTACACACTTATTCACAAATGAAAAATGGATTAACAAATCGACTCACCGAATTTCTCTCGATAATTGAGAAATCGAATCTGACTTTTGGTGGGGCAGTAGTTATTGACGTCAGTAATAGCGTCAAATCTGGGAAAGGATTTCCATTGGAAACGAAGGGTGACATGCCGCTTACTCAAATATCTGGCAAAAAACTTGGGCTAGCAAGTAGCAGACACCTCAACCTCAATGAGATTCTTCCAAACTATTTTCAAATATTTTTAGGTATACCTAGAAAAATAAGTAATCGAAGTGAAAATACTACTTTTTTAAACTAATTGAAAGAAAAGGGTAACATACATTCAATATATTCTTTAGTTAGATTGTATGGACGAAATAGAATCATACCTCTCTACTCAACATACATATTTCTTTTCCATGACTATTTCTGCGCATTATTTGCTGAATATTTCTTCCAAATCAAATATCGGTTGGATGGCTGGACGGGGGGCGGGGAGTACACCGGTGTAACAAGAATTGCAACTGAATAAATAGTATTGAAATGGAAAGATAACGTAGAGCGCCTATTGAACGAATATATTACCTTTCAAATTGATGAGTATAGAAATGTTCAGTCAAATGTGCATAGATGGCTCGATACGACCGGGGATTCGTCTTTTTTCCCCATCGGGGAAGTCTTAAAGTGTGACTTGGGGGAATCAATTTGCCGTGTATCAATAATAAGAAACGAATTACTGAGTAATGTTGGTGTCAGTCTCGGTAGTAACAATCAACAGAACGAAAAAGATTTTCATCGATTTCTTAATGCTTTTTTTCTTTACAAAATGATTGTTGCTGAGGTTACTCGCCAGAAAGCTTTGATATATACCATTGATTATTGCATCGAAAAATTGAACGATATAGATCTCGAGAAATTGAACAAGATAGATCTCATGAAGCTTGATCTTCTATCAAGTTTATTCGATGGTTACATTGACGAACAGATACTTTTCCTCAAAACAATTCTTGAGAGAAAAAAGAGTTTATTCATTGAATCCAAACTGTTAATGAGTAAGAAATCGGTAGGCTCTTCGACCGAGCTGGAACCTGCAGTGAATCCTACTTCTCTCGGGTTGCCCCGCATCGAATCCATCCGAGCAGGATTTTCAAACGATGCTCTTTCCATTACGGGGAGGCAATTTTGGAATCCGTTTCTGCATGATTTAAACCGTGGGGGAGGTTCAACTAAAGATATTGGTGGAAATATTTCGAGATACATTTCCGATCAGGTTAATAAACTAAACTTTCTAGACGACTCACCTATACGGAACTGTGCTGGAAGCAACTTCATTCCGAGAATCAAAAGGGATTTTTTTATTGGGAAATGCAACAGTAGTTATCTCAACGTCCTAGAAAACTTCTATGCGGGCTCCGAAGATGAATATGCGGGCTCCGAAGATGAAACCATCTCATCTAGTATCATCTCAATTATTCATCCCCAACTGTCGGATTCGTTGTCATCCAATTTATCGAGACAGACAGCAGGGGAGGTTGCTGGCCACGTACCCACACCAATTCAATTTATTTTGTCTAATCTGCATGAATCCACAGCATTAGTAACTCATTCAGATGGACTTTCCAATTCTGTTTCGGATCTAAAGAGGTTACTGGCGAGTTTGAACTCATCTCCTCGTGAAACGATAGAGTCATTTCTATATTCGTGCAGTAGCGCTGGAGTTTATTTGGGGAAGACGTCGATAAACTCCGATTCGTCGTCGGATCAGCGACCCCAATCTCGTCCCAAGAATCTGGTATTGGATCGGGTCTATCAAAAGAATTTGTCTATTAGGTATTTCTGGGAACCGGAAGAAATGGAAACATCTTACTGGTCGCTAAGACTCCCATTATGCAACGATGTAACATCGAGATCTCTAGCAGAATCGATTGGAAAGGAGGTTGCGCGCGAAGATACGGACTACGCGGATCAATCTATCCGGAGAGAGGCTATTCGTCCATCCCACTTTATCAATTTCAATGAATTTTTAAAAGATTTGAACAGATATAAGATCTCTTGGATCTTTTGGAAAGACAATATCGGTGAAAAATGGAGCTTATTTAGAGATTATATACCTTGGTTTTTTACCCCCACCTGGTGGAGATACTTCTACGATCCGATTAGAGAAACATATCCAGAAATAGTACTTAAAATAAGTTATGACTCAAATCATAATTTTCCTAGAATTTATAAAGTAATTGCTGAGGATGTAGTAGATGGCGCGAAAGCCTATTTAATCCAAAGACTGCAAAGCCTAGGATTGAGATTTGACAACGATTCTATCAATACTATAGTATCCGAGATAGGTCTTCTTATTTTCGAAGAAATTCCTGATGAAGCGGAGATTTTACATTCGGGAGGATGGTCAGTATCTCAATTTTCCAATAGGTCTATCTTCTATTACTTCATTCTTTCAGTATTAATTGTTCTTGCATTATTCAAACACCCTTTGTCTGCCGTTTCGGGTTTCAATTCCTTTCATTCATGGAAACGTTTCAATACTATTGAATATCTAACAGACCCAACGCGTGGATCCTATTTGAAAGAGGTAATGTATTCCCCTTCGACAAGTTAAATGTCAACGAGAGATCTACTAATCTATTCTTTGAATAGATTCCTGAATTATATAAATAATATAATCTTTTTCTCCTTTGTGAAAAATGAACTCGATTCATGGATGTTTCATAAAGAAAGCTCCGATATCCTAGATAGTAAGAAAGAACTACTGACTCAACATTTAGTGACGAATAAAATTCTTCATAGGTATGTGTCGAAATTGAATTCCAACTATGATTTATTGAGCGACGAGATTTCTCATGAACCTTATCCACAAGAAAGATCTAATGTTTTGGCATACTTACTTCAATTCTGGCAAAATGATCTATTGAGTCACAAGATCCGTAAGTTGGATCCTGCGGAGAAGTGGGCTTTTTCCGCCCTCGAGAGAAATATTCTATTTTCAGCAGCAACGGGACGAAGAGGCAGTCTACTAAATATGCCATGTCATGACATACCTATCTCACTCCAATCGGGATTATTACCATCTAAAGGAATTTTGCTAGTAGGACCCATAGAAACTGGCCGATCTTCCATTATTAGAGATGTAGCATTCGATTCCTACTTTCCAGTGGTGAAACTACCACTGAAGAAGCTGATATACAACCGATCCTTTTTTAATAATGCACGTGGAAATTTCATCTCGAAAGAAAGCGTACACCGATTAAATTTCGTTTTTGAAATGGCGAAAGAGATGTCTCCTTGTACACTATGGATTCAAGATATTCATGAATTGAATATTCATCGTTCGTATCATAAGCTAGAAGCTGATCCCAAATTCTTACTTTGCCAAATATTGAAAAGTATTGGTGACAGGCGCAGCAATTCCAACATCCGCAGGAATGTTGTTATCGCTACGACTCACGTACCTGCGAGGATAGATCCAGCTCCAATAGCTCCGAACCGGTTAAACTAATTAATAAATTTTCGAAAATCCAACGGGTATCAACGTCACAAAGAATTACCAATTCTATTACGTATCAAAGGTTGCGAAATGGAGGCTAATCCGCCTCTTCCCCCTATTGAAGGTACCGGGTCCGGAACTACGGGTTATAGTAAACGAGATTTATTCCTTCTTGCTAGTGAGGCGTTATTAATAGGTACTTCCAGAAGAAGTAAGATTATATGCAGCGACGCAATTGAATTAGCTTTGCATAGACAACATTCGACTGCTAGTGATATGGGCAATGGGATAGAATCCGGTTCTGAATGGGAAATCTTTTCTCACGAGATAGCGGAAGCTACTTCAAAGAATAGTTTGATAGATACTTATCTCACAAATACATATATTGGCCGTAACGCGTTAAAAATGCGATTCTATTATTTGTCTAACTGGTATGTGGAACCTCCAATAACCAAGTCAACATTTAATGAATTCACTCTATTTTCGCATATCCTAGGGATACTAGCTGGATTAGTAGCTCGCGATTCGCTCCAAATGGATATGAGAAAGAAAGAAAATTTCATTGTTATCGACAAACTCGTAGAGAATGACTTGAACCTAGCTTGTGGTGTACTAGAAAACCTCTCGACTAATTTTTCACGTTCAGAAATTTGTAGAGACGAAAATCAACACGGTAATAGTCTTTCCTTTTCCGTTCCTATCGCTAAACCCAAGTATTGTTCAGGTGTAACCTCTACAAGTCGTTCTTCTAAATTTATGAGAAAGGGGGGATTTAGCAGTCTAACCGACTTCGAACTGCAACAGTCACCCGAACTAATAAACTCAAGTCCGACGGAAGTGTCGCGTGAGATCACTTGGTCCCATAAGGCTTGGCGTCTCCGTTTCCTGCGAAGTGGGGCTTATGAATTGATGAGGGTATTATCTGAACCCAATCATTTGTATAATTTAATTCTCCTCTACCAAAATCAGAATTATATACCCCAACAAGATTTTGAATTCGATAATATTAAGGGTGACAGAAGTAAATGGTGTGAGAAAAGCGGATATCTATTCAGTTTTGAAAAATCTGCGACTAATGTGACAGATAAATCTATTAAAAGATTGGAAAACCGGTTGGATAATATGTTGCTACGTGAGCAATTTCTCGAATTGGCAATATCCGGCGACTCATCTAATGAATATGAAACACACTGTAATCGATTCGATGAAACGACTCGACTCTTTGGGGGGCGCTTCATCTGGGACCCCATGCTTCTGTTCCAGCCAGATCCTAACATTCCTTCCTCGCGTCGCAGCTTGTTGCCGACGAAAGAACTGGCGCGGAGGCTTTACGCCATTTACGGCATGAGAAGGCAGCACCTTAATAAAATGTCAAATAAAAAAATTAAAAATTTCTTTCTCTATCGTGAAGATAATCCGAAATTGAAACCTGACTCATCTATTAAGCGGTGGAATAATCTCCCCTTGGATGAAGAGGAGCGAGATTCCGAATACGTCAAAGAAACTTCCTCTATAGATATACATCTGCAATATCCGCAGATATTTAGTCCCGCTCGCTTTGATTCCTACGTGGTGGCAGAAGATTTCCCAGAGCGATTTATTCGGTTTAGGCTTCTGGTTCACAGAAACAAATGGATGAGGCGAAACCGTTGCCCATTTCAGGATTTTCTTATCTATAACATGTTGCTTGAAATTTATTAATATCTATTCAATCCGTTCTGGTTTGGTGGGGCGTCACTGGATCGAGCGACGAAACAATTTTTTCATGAAAGTTCATAGAACAAATCTTAGATACCCCTCATTCTGTCTAGATCTCTAGCAATATAATTAGAAGCCAAGTCAGTAAAAGGAAGGTCTATATTTTCCTTTTACTGATACAAATCATTTTATTGCAACATCTTAAATGGTTAAGGAACTGAAGACCATTTCTTATATGAGTCTTTTATGAGTCTTTCTGCTTAGAAAGAAGATTGGGAGGGAGCAATAGCTTATTCCGTAGGGATTTTGCGAAACAGCTTTTTAACATCACGCTTGGAATAGATCCTTTATCTCAGAAAATTGTGGATTTACTCCCCTCCCCAGATGACTGATTGATTCGCTCATTCCAATCGCTCAATACACCAGAATTGAAGTGGGGGTCCCCAAAAACGACCTCTGAATAGCCAGGGTCCTGGCCTTGGGGTATTCGAGGGGGCGGGGGGGGGGGGGCACAAATCTTTTTCCCCTCAATTGTTGGAGCTGGAAATAAGCACGATAGTGAATCATTCACAGGTTGGTGGGTCATGGTCCAACGCAATTTGATTTGGCATATGTGGGGAACACAACTATCCAATTACTAGGAATTACTGACGTAGATTCGAACGAATCTCCCCGGGTAGGATTCGAACCTACGACCAATCGGTTAACAGCCGACCGCTCTACCGCTGAGCTACCGAGGAAAGTGGTAGGGGATTCAGTCCCATACACACCCGAAGACCTTTGTTCTTCGAACCGCTTCTAAATCTGTAATACGTTAAGCTTTCTCCGACATTTCGTGAAGTAAACTTCGCGTACACTCTAACTTCCATTATAGGAGGAGGCGGCGGCGATAGCAATCCCATTTGAATGGAAGGGTCCCCGAATCATGGGAGAGGGGGAGGGGGGGCAATCGATCGAGGTCGAGATCAACCCCACAAGCCCCCCACGATCTGTATCGATTAATCACCAATTAGTACTTTCTATTCCCCCCCCTCCAAGAAGCATAGTAGAATAGCCGCAGGATTCTCCTACCTCATAGAAAGAAGTAATATCTTTGGGGAATGGAAGGAGCAAAAAGGGGAGAGATAGGGATGGGGAAGATGAACAATAGTCGGGAGAAATGAACACGAATTGGAGCTTCGTGAAACGAAAGTAGCAGTTTACGGCAAGGGCGGGATTGGGAAATCAACAACTAGCTGTAACATATCGATAGCTTTAGCTAGACGGGGAAAACGGATACTACAAATCGGGTGTGATCCCAAACATGATAGTACTTTCACTCTCACGGGATTCCTAATACCTACAATTATAGATACCCCACAATCGAAAGATTATCATTATGAAGATGTGTGGCCCGAAGATGTAATCCATAGGGGTTATGGTGGGGTAGATCGCGTCGAAGCCGGCGGACCCCCCGCAGGAGCGGGCTGCGGGGGATATGTCGTAGGAGAAACGGTGAAGCCATTGAAAGAATCAAACGCCTTTTACGAATACGACATTATTTCATTTGACGTTTTGGGGGACGTAGTTTGCGGGGGCTTCGCTGCTCCACTGAATTATGCGGATTACTGTATTATTATAACAGATAATGGATTCGACGCTCTTTTCGCAGCAAATCGCATTGCCGCATCGGTCAGGGAAAAGGCGCATACCCATCCCTTACGGCTAGCCGGTTTGGTGGGAAACCGAACATCTGAAAGAGACTTAATTAATAAATACGTAGAAGCTTGTCCCATGCCCGTACTAGAGGTATTACCTCTAGTTGAAGATATTCGTGTTTCTAGGGTAAAGGGAAAAACTTTATTTGAAATGGCTGAATGCCAACCAAATCTGAATTTTGTTTGTGATTTTCATTCAAATATAGCGGATTAGACTCTATCTAAGCCAGAGGGAATCGTACCACGGGAAATTCCAGATAGGGAATTATTTAGCTTACTTTCCGACTTCTATCTAAATCCCAACTCCGGAAGGAAGCAGAAAACTCAAAATGATCAGCAAGATACTCTGCATGATCAACAAGATACTCCACTTGGTTTTACGATTATTTGACACCGAAGAGGCTACATCTTCACATATACATACATATCAATCTACACCTCCCCAAGGAAACACTTTCACGAAGACTCCCGAGATTCCTACTTTCGAGTGCGAAACTGGTAATTATCACACTTTCTGTCCCATCAGTTGTGTAGCTTGGCTATACCAAAAAATTGAAGATAGTTTTTTCCTGGTAGTAGGTACAAAAACTCGTGGTTACTTTTTGCAGAATGCTCTTGGAGTCATGATTTTTGCAGAACCTCGTTACGCAATGGCAGAACCGGAAGAGGGAGACATTTCGGCTCAGTTGAATGATCAAAAGGAATTAGAAAGAATTTGTTTGCAAATAAGAAACGATAGGAAACCCAGTGTTATTATTTGGATCGGCACCTGTACCACAGAGATAATAAAAATGGATTTGGAGGGCATAGCACCCAAATTAGAAAAGCAGCTTGGAATACCAATTGTGGTCGCACGGGCAAATGGGTTGGACCACGCTTTCACCCAGGGGGAAGATACTGTATTGGCGGCTATGACACATCGATGTCCGGAGTATAATCGTCGTACCACGCACAAACATGGAGAAGACATGGCTAGGCATGTTGCGGTTGACGTTGCCCCAAGCAAGAAGTTTTTCGACGAAAGGGGTAAGTCAAATATATGTAATTTAGTACTTTTTGGATCTCTGCCTTCGAGTGTCGCTTCTCAATTGAATTTGGAATCGAGGCGTCAGTCTGTTTCTGTGTCGGGTTGGCTACCCTCGCAAAAATACACCGAACTCCCCGCTTTGGGGGAAGGCGTCTACGTCTGCGGAGTGAACCCTTTCTTGAGCCGAACGGCGACAACACCAATGCGTCGGAGGAAATGTCAGTTGGTCGGGGCGCCTTTTCCTATCGGTCCTGACGGAACACGCGCTTGGATCGAGAAAATTTGCTCAGTATTTGATGTAAAACCAGATGGCCTGGAAGAAAGAGAGAATCAGATATGGAAAAATCTTAGCGATTACCTTGAAATAATAACTGGTAAATCCGTCTTTTTCATGGGAGATAATCTATTGGAAATTTCTCTAGCAAGATTTTTAATTCGATGCGGGATGGTTGTTTACGAAATAGGTATCCCCTATATGGATAGGCGATATCAAGCTGCTGAGCTATTGCTTTTGCAACATACTTGTGAGAAGATGAAGAAGCCCACGCCCCGGATTGTTGAAAAACCCGACAACTATAGTCAGGTGCAGCGTATGCATGAGCTACAACCTGACTTGGCAATTACTGGAATGGCCCACGCCAATCCCTTGGAGGCTAGAGATATAGATACCAAATGGTCAGTCGAATTCACATTTGCGCAAATTCATGGATCTGTTAACGCGAGAGACGCTCCGGAGCTAGTTACTCGTCCATTGCGACGTAGAAGTGATTCTGTATCAGGGTGCCGCAGCTTATCGAAACAGACGGTAGATGTCTAATTAAGCTGCTATCCGAAAAGTAATTGTCGGAAGTTGGTAATTAATCATTATGAAAAGTTATATAGTCATCTATAAAAGTTCTTAATCAAAAAACTTGTTCATTTCATTAGTTCCTTTTTTTTTGTTTTATGATTGAGAAAATAACTCCCAACCTCTCTGATCAAGTTTGCGGTCCAAATCTGTAACTGATTTTCCAAAATCATTTGTCTTATTTCACATTCGTGTGTATACTGTACATAGTATGGATACGGGCATTGTAGGAGTAGATATTGAGATGGGGGATACCCCTTGAAGGGTCTAAATGAAGAGGGAAAAGTGCGAAGATTGAGAATCAAATGGGGCAGCAATTCCGCACATCAAAAATACTACAACGAATACAAATATAGATATATTGAATACTTTGTCACTAACTGGGCTGAAATCGGTGAGTCCTTATATACTTTTTGGCCTATACTACGGCTTACTCGCTACACTACCTGTGGGACCTTCCCAGATTTTATGTATGAGATCCTTTCTTTTGGGGGGAAATATCAGCGGTCTCGCGTCTTTGAGTGGTTTGATGCTGGCGCAGCTAGCAACTACGGCATCAATATATTGCTCGCCAATCTATATATTGTTATCAAAACCACATCTACTAACCGTCGTTGTAATACCTTACATGGTCGTATTTTGTCTGACAATTAACGACTTACCAAATTATCAGAGTTTGCGTCCCGTCACCTCGTTGCGCGATTCCCGAGTAGTAAGTTTATTTTTCAATAGCTTCTTGTTTCAAGTCTTGAATCCCATTCTACTACCCAATCCCGTGTTGACAAGACTAACCCACCTGCTTTTCTTTCGCTACAGCAATAATTTACTATTTGTAATAGCTAGTTTCTTAGGTTGGTTAACTGGCCACATAGCGTTCAGCTACTTGTCCAAACTACTTCTGATTCGTGTGAAAAAAGATTCGCCAATAACATATCTATTGGTAAAACGTGCTATCTATGCAACTTTTAGTATTGTTTTTGTAGTAAATGCGTTGATTTATCTGGGTAGAGCTCCGGTGTCTTTTTGGACCATAAAGTTCATGAATGAATCCCATGATAAAGAAATGTCTTTTTGGGAAATTGCGGAGTACCCAGACTTTTTGTGGTGGTTTCTCAAGCCGTGGCCTACCTCTTTCTTCGATCCCTCAAGAGGGAATCGAGGTAATCGATTCATCAGAAATAGCCGATCCGATATAAACAGCAGCTTTTACAAGGGAAAAACATCTACATATTTCTTCAAGAAGTGTCTAACTGATGGAAAACAGAGATTATGCTTCGCAGCGTTGCCCAGTTTGTCAATTTTTGAGAAATAATTGGAGAAATCTCTAATGGGGTCCCGTAGGTTTGCGGGGACCTATTCCTCATATCGAGGCTGGATTTTGCAGAAATTGGTAAAAAATAAAATTTTTCAAAAACAATTAATAGATCGAATCAAATTATTGGATACTGGGTCTCTCTTTTCGAAAGCGATGGAAAGGAAAATTCGATTGGTAGGTGGGGGTGGGAGAAGGGTACCCCACGTCTACGACCCTTTCGCGGATAATTTACGTGGGCGGATTCCGGTCCCACAAACATTTTTAACGGGGGATGAGTTGGGTTTGACCAGATGGTATTGGACTGAGTTGGAGACGAGGGAAAAAGTTAAAAGGGGAAGAGATGCTGCTGTAATTAAAAAGAATTTCATCGAGGATTGGATTTCTTTGGGTAATGGGAGGTTGAGGCGAGGAGGCAGGAATCCTCTACCGTGGGAAACTTTGCCAGCAAAAGCTCGACGTATGTTCCAATTTATGTTCAAAAACCGAGTTTTGTACGATTATGACGTACAAAAGATTCTCAGGAAGATAAAATCTCCGTCCGGGCCCGTTGTCACTTGGGGAGAAATAATGAACCTGGATCCCGAGGATCAAGCATTATTTCTGACCTACATGAAACAAGAAGAGAATTGCTACAAATTCGATCGAATTTTATTGTCAAATAGATTTGTGATAAGCGGCCGGAAATGCCCCCTACACCCGAAGAGAGGGGTGCGCACACTTCACAAAATTGAGGATCTGAGTGCAAATCTAGCTCGGAATAACGAATTATACTTCGATACTGAGTTTGATTTTCCGGGAGCAGATGGCGATATCCGTCACAGAAAATTGCGGAATGTTGGCTTCACCTTCGCAAAGGGAAAACCCAGATCAACGAAATTAGTGAAACGATATGCAGGAATATCCGACTTCCGTCGAAAATTCTTGAAGGGGTCCATGCGGTCCAGGAGACGAAAGACATTGCTCTGGAAAACACTTCAAGAAAAAGTGCGTTCGGCTTTTTTCCTCAGATTAATGGAAATACCAATTCTACTTCAACTACCCGTTGAGCAGTTAACGGGTTCGAAGACCGAAAAATCGTTGACTGGCTCGAAAAAGATCACGGATTACCAATTTGGGCAGCAATTAACTACTTCCTCGTTGACGAAGAAAACTTTAAGTCAGTCTAAACTTGCTCGTTCAGCTGTAGCGGCTAGATCAGACATAGGTCCCATTCATAATGGAAGAGGCTACATGCTGGTTTTTCAATCAAGATTTCGAAAGTTTATAAAGCTACCTGTACTTATAGTTTCTAAAACTATTGGCCGTATATTGCTTCGGCAAAATTCCGAATGGAATAAAGACTGGACGAGATGGAAAAAAGAAATTCACATTAATTGCACGTTTGACGGTGAGGAATTCTCGCAGGATCAACTCCCCCCCCGCTGGTTGAGAGAAGGTATACAAATAAAGATTTTATATCCGTTTCGGCTGAAGCCCTGGCACTCCAGTGGGGATAAAAAACGACTGACTCCTCGGAAGAAATATATGAAAGCTGACTCTATTGAGTATCGAGAATCGAAAAACAAACGGAGGTTGAAACAAAATAGGCCTAGATTTACTTATTTAACTGCTTTGGGATATCAGACAGATATACCTTTTGGAAGTATCCAAAAACAACCTTCATTCTGGAGGCCTGTGAGAAAGGAACTGATTCGAACTTGCAGGGAGGGGTTTTCACTGGGAACCAAGCAAGCCTACTGTTTTCTCGATTCCAAATTCAATTTGGGGAAAATGTTGAAACCAAGTTTAATGTTACTAAAAGAGTTCAACCTGTTTTTTAAGGCCGGAGGAGTCTCAGCTGACTCCGTCCCGACTTATAATACTCGGATACGTCCCATATTAACCGACGATGCAAATAAAATAGTAGAATTGAATTTCAATTTTGATAAGGAAAGAAATGGGCGATCCATTGATGTCGGCGAGGAAGTGCAACCAGCTAGTGATATTAGTAAGCAATTAGTTACTCAAAAATCAACTAGTAAGAAATTTGTGGCGAATAATTACGTAACCGGATTACCAAATCCGCTAAACGGGGGGGGTGACCTGGATCAACCGGACGCTGAAACAACTCAAGTTGATGAATTAACTTTAGATTACAAGTTGGAGGATACAGACCTCGCCAATTTTACAAAATTCGATGAGGAAGAATTGACAGGTTTTAAAGAAATGACCTCGAAGTTATATATACTCGTTGCAGAAGCAGTCGAGAAATCGCTTTTGGTTACATCAACATCGTATCTAAAAGTTAACAGAGATTTCTGTTATTATTTCAATGAACTTGTCGCGTTGCGCGCGCAACTAGTGGAAGTAATTAGTAGCACCATTCAGGAGACAGATTTAGGTTTCTCCAGATCTAAAAATAGATTGCCACGGTTTGGCAAAACTCAATGGTTACCTCAAGCTTATCTCTATAGCAGTGTTTGGGATCTCGGCGTGAAAAGAAACTTAAACCTGAATTTATTGGTGACTGGTAGCAGGGGCAATCGTGAGGAAGGGGTTAGAAACGACGGGGGCCCGAGTGGTAAATCAAACCCTTACAAGTCTGAGCAACCTTCGTCTTATTCGGTAGATTCCCCCAGGCTTTCAATTGGGTACGACTCAGTTACTTCAAGCTCAAGTGAAATAGGTAATTGCACAGATATCTTGTTTGATAATGCGACTAGTAAAGTTGCAAAGGAATTTCTCAGTGAACAGGTTTTGAAGTGCATAGAAGAATGGGGATTTTTGAAAAAGTTATGTGATCTAGACGCCAGTAATTGGAATAAATGGTTGGATTGCTTTTCTGAATACAACTTGCCGCTGACACTGTGGCGCGACGTAGCACCCTACAGATGGAGAATTAGTTCCGATTGCTTGAACGAACAACTCAGTGATATCGAAAAGAAAGTTGCAAATGAACGAGAATGCCACGTCCTTCGAGGTGAGTTACACAGCTATTCTATATATGCCAGAAAACCCTTACTTAGGGATCGGGTTAGAAATCTCAGTAGGCTTCGCAAACGTAGATACCTATTACAAGGTCTCATTGATTTTGTACGAAATGGGGATATGCAAAAACTTTCCATCCGACGAGATGCTGCTGCGCAAAGATTTTGTCGCGAAAATCGTATTTCAGAAATGACTGAAGTAAGGGGGAGGGGGATGAATAGATTCCCTAACTTCCGCACTTCCGATTCAGAGATCAAATTCAACTCTAAGTTTGATTTGATGCCGTGGCTAGTTACAGATTCTGCAGGAGCAAAAGACCTTTTTAAGAAGAAGATAAGGAGGTCAAGAGATCCTATTTTGAAGGATAATACTACATACGGCATAGCACCAGATATAAATCGTAGATTCCAAAAAGTATCTGATGAACTGTACGAAATAATGCTAGATGAAAGGGAAGATGCGGACTACCTATTTCGGTGGAAGTGGAAGTCTGAAGTGAAGCTAGAAAATTTGAGAAGCCTAACAGCTCTCGCAAGAATGTTAGGAGATGACCGCGATCTCGTCACACTTTGTGCGAATACCTGTGTGGATTCGGAGCTATTAGACCTATATTTCGACGCAACAACGAAACTTGGTCTTTTCTATGACTTGTCCATTCTCTCGGCTCATCGTCTACCAATATTATTTGACGACCAAAATTTGGTATACAAAATAATTAATCCCTTGTTAAAATTCAAGTCTAGGTTGAAAAACAGAGTCAAGAGACGGATATACAGAAAAATATATAGTGATACTTATATCTCAAAATTGTCACTTGTAGCCACAGAAGTAAACAAAAAACGGTCTCGCACTTACAACATTGGAGATCTCTTGCTTCCGCGACGTCGGCGGGAATTTCGATTCCTCCGATCTCTGCTAATGTCGAGGTCTACAAAACCGGGAGCACACTACCTCGACTCCAAATCTGATCCCATATCGAAAATTGAACGGACCCGCTGTGGCAAAGAATCTGAGCCTTCGGAGTTAGGGGAAGTTCAAAAAGTTAAACGATTTCTATGGCCCAGCCACCGTCTAGAGGAATTAGCCTGCACTGGTAGATTCTGCTTCAACACTACTACTGGAAGCCGATTCACGACACTTAAAATTCGTATGTATCCCATTATTCGGAATTAGCGAGAGTGAAGGGGTATGAAGCACAAAACAAAGATTTCAACAGATGTTTAATTAATTGGAAATACCGAAGCGGAGGTATTTCCAATTAATTACGCAATATATATAAGGTGAATCGTGACAGAAGTTGTGACTGTTCGTGGATGAGACATAGATACCCACGCCTACCTACTGCGCATCACACCTAAAAAACTTAAAAAAATCGGACTTCGTTTCGTCCAAGGCGCTATTGCTGCAACTGCTGACTAAACAGCTTATAATCGATTTGAGATGGAGCAAGCAATCGTAATTATTATCATTATTACTACGGATAAACATAAATCTATCGACGCGCATCTAGTCGGTGGGAACGGGGGTACTGGGTTCACCGCTTCCCAAATTCATTATTTGACTCATCAGATTTTAAAGCTTACTTCCCACCTGGAATCACACTCCGAAGACTACTCATCCCAAAGAGGTTTGCGAAAATTACTCGGTAAACGTAGGCGTCTTTTGATTTATTTATCCGATGAGAATACAGCTCTCTACACCAAAGTTGTGAAAAATTTGGGTATTCGGGGTTTAAAGGGGCGTTAAAAATTGAGCAGAGGTTTGATATTTCAACGTGTCGTAGTTGGCGCAGCTTCTTCAGGCGAAGCTAGATCCTGCGATATTTACTGGAGAGGAAGTAATTCACGGGTATGCATCTTAAAGAATTGGATCCAGTTACAGTAAGCATGGGCCCTCATCACCCATCTATGCATGGTGTTCCTCGGCTTGTTGTTACCTTAGATGGCGAAAATGTCGTTGATTGCGAACCAATCTTGGGATATCTGCATCGAGGAATGGAGAAAATTGCTGAGAGCAGGACGATTTTGCAATACCTTCCGTACGTAACGAGGTGGGATTATTTAGCCACTACGTTTACCGAAGCAGTAACGGTCAATGCGCCGGAGAAATTGGCAAATATTCAAATCCCCGGAAGAGCTAGCTATATACGCGTAATCATGCTCGAATTGAGCCGAATAGCTTCGCATTTGTTATGGCTTGGGCCGTTCCTGGCAGATATTGGTGCACAAACTCCATCTTTCTACATATTTCGAGAAAGGGAAATGATTTATGACTTGTTCGAGGCTGTTACCGGTATGCGAATGATGCATAACTACTTTCGCATCGGAGGAGTTGCCGCAGATCTGCCTCATGGATGGGTAGACAAGTGTTTAGATTTCTGTCATTATTGTCTCCCAAAAATTCATGAATATGAGCGGCTAATTACGAGGAATCCTATCTTTTTGAAACGGGTAACGGGGGTAGGTTTCATCAGCAGGCAAGACGCTATCAGTTGGGGTTTATCTGGACCTGTATTACGGGCCTCGGGAGTTCAGCGGGATCTTCGCAAAGTCGACCACTACGAATGTTACGACAACTCGGATTGGCAGATTAAGTGGCAAGAAGAGGGAGATTCCTTAGCTCGTTATTTGGTGCGAATTGATGAAATGAAGGAATCAATCAATATCATTCAGCAGGCGCTGAAACTTCTTCCAGGAGGTCCATATGAAAATTTGGAGGGTCGACGTCTCGTCCAACAAAAAAAAGAAATAGACTGGGGTGGTTTCAATTACCAGTTCGTTGGCAAGAAATCTTCTCCCACTTTTAAGTTGCCTAAGCAGGAGCATTACGTAAGAGTAGAAGCTCCCAAGGGAGAATTGGGAATCTTTTTGGTTGGAGATGACGGTATTTTTCCTTGGAGATGGAAGATTCGCCCACCTGGTTTTATAAATTTGCAGATTCTTCCCCAATTGATAAAAGGAATGAAGCTCGCAGATATTACGACAATATTAGGTAGTATAGACATCATTATGGGAGAGGTTGATCGCTGAAATGGCAACTCATATCGAAATTTACAGAAAACAATTAGTTCAATTATTTAATGAATTAGAGTTTGCAACAACCCCCTTTGAATCAATTTGGATTCTAGTTTCTACTCTCACTTTAGTTACGGGAGTCACGACAGGAGTACCAGTAATCGCGTGGCTCGAGCGAAAGGTGTCTGCGGGGGTACAGCAACGTACTGGACCGGAATATGCGGGTCCGTTGGGAATTACTCAATCTTTGGCAGATGGAATCAAACTTCTGTTAAAGGAAGACATCATTCCATCCAAAGGTGATGCTTGGCTATTTATCACTGGACCAGCCGTTGTAGTCACACCAGTCTTAATGAGTTATTTGGTAATACCCTTTGACCAAAATATCGTTTTATCTGATCTGGGTATAGGTGCTTTTTTTCGGGTCGCTGTTTCAAGCATCGTACCTTTGGGTCTTCTTATTGCGGGGTACGCCTCAAATAACAAATACTCCTTTTTAGGTGGTCCCAGGGCTGCTGCCCAATCTATCAGTTACGAGATACCCCTGGCCTTGTGTATATCATCTGCATCCCTACGTGCGATTCGCCAAGCATTAATAATAGATGGAAACTTACTAGTTATTAGTAAATAGTTGAAAGATATTATTAAGTAGTAGACCAAATAGTTAGTTGGGTGAGATCAAACGGCGTTTTCGCAGTTACGGGTTCAAACCCCACACCCCATGTACGGGCGTAGAAGCATATCCGAGCGGTGAATTGAACATCGCCTTACCCCAGGTCTAGGCTCCATCCAGGCTTGACGCGGGAACGCAGGTATTCGTTTTCCGCTTTCTCTTAGGATTAGATGGAAGTGAACAGTAAGAAACACCAATATGCGCAAGAGATTTGTTAAGCAGAGAGGGTTGTAATGGAAGGGAGGGGCAACCAGAGCACTAAGATATCTAAAGAGTTGGAAATTGAAAATTTCCATCTGCCTTTCCTAGTGTTTCCGCACATGAAATACCCTCAGTCTGGGTAGGGACGGCTGAGTAGTGCATCCAAAAAATTTCAGTCTCGAGTATAGTCCTGTTCACTGCGATGATAACCGTTTGGAACGAAGTAACCCTCATAACAGTTTTGGTGATCAGAAAATCAAGTATGAACTTTTTTTTTTTATTTTTAGCCTGGAGCTTGCTGCAACAGGCACATTGCCGAACTAGTCGATCTGATTTTTCCTTCTACCTCCAGATGAAACTAAAATTAATTTCATTTCTTTTTTCTATTCGGAGATGACAAAGATATATGTTGAGCTTGAGAAGTTTTGCAACAGGTCGTAATTTGGGAATAAAAGAAATAGATGAGGTTGGGATAGATTCAGAAGCAATTGCCTTATCGCGGCAAACGGAATCCCATCAATTTGAGTTGGTGATTTTTATTTCAGCCGCAGATGACGACCATGCGTCATTAATCCCTCTCTATGAAATTGATGAGGAGCCGTATGAAACTCTAATTTCATGTACGGTTTTGGATTAGAGGCGGAGGTCGCCGCCGACTACCCCTATCTGGTAGCTTGAGTACGGTTGATATAGTGAAAACGCAGTCTAAATATGGTTTTTTTGGATGGAATCTGTGGCGTCAGCCCATAGGGTTCATAGCATTCTTTATTTCGTCATTAGCAGAATGTGAGAGGCTGCCTTTTGATCTGCCGGAGGCGGAGGAAGAACTGGTAGCAGGTTATCAAACCGAATATTCAGGAATAAAATTTGGTCTATTTTATGTCGGTTCTCACTCAAATCCATTGGCTTCCTCGCCATTTGTAACAATTTCATATCTGGGTGGATGGGATTCCTCAATTCCTTTCTTTGAAAATCTTGGACGAGATTTTTCATTTCCAAATTCTAGCAGTGAGTCGTTCGACGTGTTGGGGCCAGGGGTGGGCATCATCACCACATTATCAAAATCTTACTTATTTATATTTATCTCTATCTTAACAAGATGGACTTTGCCTAGAGTAAGAATAGATCAATTACTAGATCTTGGATGGAAATTTCTTCTGCCTATTGCCTCAGGAAATTTGTTGCTGACAGCCTCGTTTCAACTTCTGACAATAAGCTAATCTCCTTCACTTCAGTTTCAGTTCAAGTCAAATCTGTCTAATCTAATAGAAAAGAAAAGAAACAAATATGCTGTTTGTTTCTTTCTCTGTACATATAATTTTATCTGTACCAGAAACAAGTAGCAAGTTGGGTTCATCTATCCTATGTTTTCCACACTAATTGAATTTCGAAGTTATGGGCAACAAGCCGTAGAAGCCGCGAGATATATAGGTCAAGGCTCCGCGGTTACTTTAGATCACTCAAATCGTTCACCCATAACTGTCCAATATCCGTATGAAAAAATTTTATCATCCGAACGATTTCGTGGACGCATCCATTTTGAATTTGACAAATGTATTGCTTGCGAGGTACGTGTCCGAGTATGTCCGATCAATCTGCCGGTCGTAGATTGGATCTTGATGAGGGACATCAAGAAAAAACGGTTGAAAAACTATAGCATCGATTTTGGAGTTTGCATCTTTTGCGGAAACTGTGTCGAATACTGTCCAACCAATTGCTTGTCAATGACTGAGGAGTATGAACTTTCCAGCTACGATCGTCATGAACTAAATCACGATCAAACGGCTTTGGGACGTTTACCTCTTTCCACATCCCAAGATGTTTCAATTCAAGTGGTTTCGACTTCATTGAATTATTTATCCAAAAGGTTTGAGGGTGAAAAACTTAATACCTAATTAGTCACCTGTAAATTATTTGGATTTTCTGAAAGGTCAATTGATTGATTTGGTTATTCGTAACCAAAGGAAAAGGAAAAGAACGAGTATGAGGTAGAGGTATAAATTTCGTAAAATATTGAAGTAACTGTGTCCAACGAATCTATCTGAATTAATTCATGAATTTATTTTGTCACTAATAGAATCGGGTATTTCACTAGGAAGTTTGGGCACAGTATCATTTGCTAATGTGGCTCATTCTGCTTTTTCCTCGGGGTCGGTTTTCACCCGTATATCCCTATTATACTTCGTATCGAATGCTGATTCCGTAGCTGCCGCACAACCGCTTGTCTATGTAGGAGCTATAAATGTGTTAATTGTGTCTGCTGCAATGGTTACCGACAAACTAACGCGATCCGATTCTGCCACTCGGGGCGTGGGGTACTTCACCGTTTCAGGAGCTTGCGCAGCCCTCTTTCTGGTATTGGTTAATACGATTCATAATACAAAATGGTTTGACATAAATTTCATCAATCAATCGGAGATTCTTTCGCCAAATACACCCAGGACTGACGTTCACCAACTCGGGTATAAATCACTGAGTGAGTTCTTAGTTCCGTTCGAGCTTCTTTCGATACTTCTTTTAGTTGCTTTGGTGGGGGCAATTAACCCAGCGCGTGACGAAGACGCAATTACAACTGACAAGAAATCATCTTTTTCATCATCTCGTAGTAATTCTCCATTTCTCTGATTAACCCTAACCCCCTCGAGTAGAAGTGGGAGAAAAAGAGTTGCGAGAAAAGTTGACTTACCAACATTTTTGGGGGGGACTTCAATAAATCATGTTTGAACACGGACTAATTTTAGGTGCTTACCTTTTGTGTGTCGGATTTCTCGGCTTAATTACGAGTAGAAATATGGTTAGGGCACTTACGAGTCTCGAGTCAATTTTTAATGCGGTTAATATAAATTTTATTACATTTTCAAATTTCTTTAGCAATAAGCAAGCGGGGGGGGAGATATTTCCAATATTCGTGATAGCCATTGCGGCTGCCGAGGCCGCCACTGGGTTAGCCACTGCCCTTTCTCTTCAGCGAAATAGGAGATCTACTCGTATCGATCAGTTTAATTTGTTAAAATGGTGATTGATAAGTACATAAATTGATTTTATCAATCTAATCGATTTTTTGTTCAACTAGAGTATCCCTATCTATCAAATTGCTTTGATACTTCCCTCTACATCGTATTTTAAAAGTAGCCAACTTATCTTTTTAAAGAAAGGGGACAAGTTTTCAAAAAAAAAAATGGTATCTGATCAGATGGATTTGGAAGTCAGTAGAAATATTTTACTTGGTAATGGAAATACGTATTTGCGTGAGGGACGAGGGGAAAAAAGTTTTACTTCAACTTTTTTACTAAATAAAAAATTGGTATACGAATTCAATAGGAGTAAGTAAACTCAATGGCACATTCAGTGAAAATCTATGACACGTGTATCGGTTGTACCCAGTGTGTAAGGGCATGTCCTACGGATGTCTTAGAAATGATACCCTGGGATGGGTGCAAGGCAAATCAGATAGCCTCCGCTCCTAGAACAGAAGATTGCGTGGGTTGTAAGAGATGCGAATCTGCCTGCCCAACAGATTTTTTGAGTGTACGTGTCTACCTAGGGGCTGAAACCACCCGCAGTATGGGTTTAGCCTACTAGTTAGTTAATGAAACAGTAAAAATTAATTACTAAGTTATTTTGACTCGTACTCGAAGCTTCAAGATTGCGAAGTCCGAGTATGAGTCGTTGTAATTGGCCCACGCAGTTTCCCTCGTATCAAAAATTATTTTTTATTCATGATGAGTAATGTACCTCGGCTAACAACGATCGTTCTCTTTCCAATTCTTGCCAGTTTCTTGCTTCCAATTCTGCCTCGTGATGGAAACAGAATTATTCGATGGTATACCCCGGGCATTTGCGTATTGGAATTCTCGCTGATTACTTATATCTTCCATTGCCACCTCCAATTCGATTCCCAGTCCATCCAGTTAGTAGAAACGTCCAACTGGATAAACTCCATTCATTTTCATTGGAGATTAGGTATTGACGGACTTTCCATGAGTCTTATTTTACTTACGGGTTTTATAACTACTTTGGCAACCCCAGCGGCTTGGCCGATCACTCGTAATACACGGCTATTTCATTTTCTGATGTTAGTTATGTATAGCGGTCAAATTGGGCTGTTTGCTTCCCGCGATATCTTGCTTTTTTTCTTCATGTGGGAGCTGGAACTAATTCCAGTCTACCTACTTCTATGCTTATGGGGCGGAAAGAGACGTCCATATTCGGCCACGAAATTTGTTTCATACACAGCCGGCGGCTCCATCTTCCTCCTAGTAGCAGCCTCAACCTTGAGTTTTTATGGAAACGGGGTACCCTCCTTCGATATCCAGGTTTTAATGAGTAAATCATACCCCATTTCGTTGGAAATTGCTCCCTACCTAGGCTTTTTAATTGCCTATGCGGTGAAATTGCCGGTATTCCCCTTTCATACTTGGTTGCCAGACACTCATGGAGAGGCACATCACAGCACATGCATGTTACTAGCTGGGGTATTATCAAAAATGGGAGGATATGGGCTGATTCGAATCAATTTGGAGTTACTGATTCATGCGCATTTTTTATTTGGATCATGGCTGATACTGCTCGGAGCAATTCAGATTGTATATGCTTCTCTAGCTTCTATGAGTCAGCGTAATCTCAAGAGAAGGATAGCCTATTCATCAATTTCTCATATGGGTTTTGTAGCCATCGGGATTGGTTCTTTGACAGACGCGGGTATTAACGGAGCCATATCGCAAATGATTTCTCACGGCTTAATTGGCGCGGCGTTACTTTTCCTCGCAGGTACTTGCTGCGACAGAACGCATACTCTCCTTCTTGATGAATTGGGGGGAATAGCAACTCCGATGCCTAAACTATTTACCACGTTTAGTGCGTTCTCGCCGGCATCTCTTGCATTACCAGGAATGAGTGGTTTTGTATCGGAATTATTGGTATTTCTGGGAGTTGTTACCAACGAGCAATACTCATTTTTTTTCAAAGCGGAAATTACGGTGCTAGAGGCAACTGGTACAGTATTAGCCTCCATCTACTTGTTATCCATGTTACGCCGAATGTTTTATGGCTACAGGTTGTCCAATGAATCAAATCCTTATTTAATTGATTTTGGTCCGAGGGAGGTATTCACCTTGACCTGTCTCTTCCTACCAATACTAGGTATCGGTTCGTATCCAAATCTAATTTTACCTCTACGGAATAGTGAAGTGTCCTCAATATTGTTTTCATATTCGAATGTGGGATAGGGGGTAGGGGTGGACCCAACTCAAGTAAATTACAATATTATCAATAATTTGATACGGAAAAGAAAATTATTTGGTTTTCGGTTCTTACTTGGTAGAAAAGTTCGCCAATTCTAACCGCGCCAACGATACTTATATGCGACACGCTTGTCATTTTCCAACCGCTTATGCTTGCAGTCGCTAGCACGAATAAAAATAGACTGGGATGGGGAAACAGAAACAGACAAAAAAGTGGATGCAACTACTTCCTGTTCATCTGTTAAATGTTTGTTTCTGTCCCCCCCCCCCCTTTTTTTTTCAATTATTTTCCCCACCAAATTTTCCTTTGCCTACCCAGTGAAGCCGAAAACCCAGTGAACTAAACGCGTCTATCTCCGACTTAGTAATTTTCAATTTCGTTGTTTTTATATTGGCCATCCGTAGTTATGTAATCCAATTCCCAACAAATTGACTCCCAAGAAGCGAACCCAAACTAAAAGAAAACCTGTAGATGCTGCCGCAGCTGGCCCCTCCCCCATCCACTTGTTGGTTATCCTAATGTGGAGGTAAGTAGCATGTATTGACCGAGTTACTAGCGCCCAAGTTTCTTTAGGGTCCCAGCTCCGATAAGATCCCCGAGCTTCATTAGCCCACACCGCTCCGGAAGGTATACCAATGGTTAATAACGGGAACCCTAAGCCTATAATTTGGTAAGCCCATCTATCTAATCGATTAATTAATTGACATTTCCTTGAATTTGGGGGTGGTAGATGAAGGAAACTCCGTGCATCAGTTCCGCTACGAATGTTTGGTAAAATACCACACTTGTTGCAACTGCGTCTTGAATCGGAAACGGAGTAATTGTTTACTTCACCGTAAGAAATACTCGGTGGAGATATTGCCGACGAAGATCCGCACAGCAGGGTTGCATAACTCAATGACGTCGTACTTACATGCGTCGTCGACCAATGAGACTGCGAAGCAGGTACTGAAGGCGTGGATTGCTGCATCTCCCCAGGGAGACCTAGAGTTGCGAAGGCGTGAGTCAGCATAGCACCCGGCGCTGTAATTGCACCCGACAACCCATTCTGATTCCTGACTTCCAAAATTACGTATAATAAGGAGAAGCTCCATGAAGGAAACATCGATGACTCGTACAGATTGCTCGGTGGTAGATGCCTAGTTTGGAACCAGCGGATTAATGAAAATTCCGTCGTACGGAGAAAAGCAATTGTCATACCCTTCTTGCTAAGTCTATTTGACTTATCAAATTCGTAAAATAAATTGGTCGGATTCGGCGGCGTAGCAGAAAAAAGCATCAAAAACGAGATTTGGAGAAAGGCGCGTTCCATATAGGTATACGTCGTAATGAAGGGAGACCAGTAAATTATTCCAATTTGATTTGATCAGATTCAAATCAGTTACTACCAAAATAATATTTTTCTTTTTTTTTTGCACAAACGCGAAGAGGGATAAAATTACCGCTTTTACGACTCAAATAGAAATTAGTACCTAATTTCTATTGATTTGAAAAGTATACTGAACCGGAGAAAATACTTATCTATATTATATAGATAATAAATCTATCTACATATTGGTAGATATTTTTCACTTATCTATTTAAGTAGATGCGGATGTAGAAGTTGGAAAATTTTTCAATGCCGCTACTCGGATTCGAACCGAGATGCTCTGGCACTGCTTCCTAAGAGCAGCGTGTCTACCTGTTTCACCATAGCGGCTTTTTGTGGAAATGTATGTATAGGTATGGAAATATTCTATATCAGTTTGGGATGGCACGTCAACGTCTGGTTGCAGAAAATATAGAAGTATACCGACAAATTACTATGAAAGTGGCAGGAGAGATAAAGGTTTTCTTGTTCTTCTAAGAAATTACCTTAACAAATAGAATATCAATTTAACAAATAAATAATCAATGAAATTAAAAGAGTGCTAGCGCTAGCATGTAATGCGATACATACATATATATATATATGTACATATATGACGGAATATGGCGCAGTTTGGTAGCGCGCCATCTTGGGGTGATGGAGGTCACAGGTTCGAATCCTGCTATTCCGAATGGAGATAGAGTCACTAGGTGTGTAAGGAAGTAATAATATAGGTTTGTTGCTTTTCCAGGCAAGCAGTTGACATGCTGAAATGCGTTTAGATTTAGATGGAAAACCTTTTGCTCTCCCGAGATCTGTGGGAGAAACTCCGAGAGAAAAGAAAAGGCAAAAGAGAGGTTTTTTTGACTTATTTCATCTTTCGGAGTCATTTTTTTTTTCCTCGCCCATACTTCAAGGAAAAGTATAGTCCTCTATCTTTTTTTCGTTGCCCTGACTTTCATACGTCCTCATCTACCGGAATGAAGTAGCAGCTGCCAACTAGTTAGCCATTAACTTCTGCAACATCAAAACTATTTCACGTTTCAACTCGTTGTCTATTGAGTTCGATATTCATTAATCAAACTTACTTATGTCATAGACGTAATTGAATAAATCGTTACCGGCGGGTGTCAAAACCGTCAGACAGAATACCTCAAACTTTTAATGAGGTATTCTATATTATAAAGTCGGTTTTTCGGTTTTTTTGTTACCTAATGCACCAGTACCAACTTGTATCATATTTCTTTTCCGCGTCTCGGGGTTTTTCATACAATCACTTACTTCAAATACCTACCTACCCATATATCTACCTATCCATATAGATAGATAGGTGATACGTTTTTGGAGGTGACAGAGAAAAAGTACTCCTAGTTTTTCTAGGAATCTTTTTTCCCCACCATTTTTTCTGTTATGTAGTAAAAACTTCTCGAACGACCGGTTAAAACGGATTGGGCCAGGGAAAAGGCCCTCGACGCCACTCCCACGGATCTAGTTTTCCATGCGTGATTACGAATCTTCTTCTTCGATCCAGAAGTTCGTTTTTTAGGAACTGCCATATATCTAGTATTTCTTTACAACTCACTTAGGACTATGTTGATACGTACCAATAGAATGGATATAATAAAGAGAACTAAATAAAAATCAGCACGGGCAAAGATAAATAAAAAACCAATGAAGTTCTATGCTGTTACATCAATTTTATAAGTATCTATTGACTCGATATAAAAAACTAGTTAAGATTTGTTTAGGTCTTTACCGCCGAAGTGAATGGAATCAACAACGAATCGGGTCATATTTTCTCTATATCCAAGAATTCGTCATGTTTTCTTCTTAGAGTGAATCTTCTGTATCACCAGTTTTTTTTCGAAGCAACCGTGTAAGATTCTGCCCCTGACAACTGCATCATCCAACCACGGATAGCCAAAATTGATGCTAGATCCGTGACGAATAAGTAAGACCCGATTTATCGATATTTTTGTATTGGACGTCAACACGGGTCGAACTGGGGCGAAGTGCCGAGCATCGTGAAATCTTCCCTGCTCTACTCGGAGTTGTTTGCCGCCGATGTCAATTACTGCATATTTATTCATCCCAATTTTCCCTTTCTATCTCTCCATTTCTTTTTTTAATACTGAAAAACAATGAGGGGGTGATTTGCAAACCCATTCAGAATTGAATCGTCTGACTTGAATAAGTATCTTGGGCGTCTTTAAATATTGTCAAGCTTTTCACGTTTTGTTGTAACATGAAACTAAAAAAGTGTACAGATGAAGTTTTTTGTCTAATTAAACACTAATTGTATCATTTGCATATATTCTATTTCATACTGTTCCCATATTTTCATTTTCGACTCCCAACCAGAAGAAGTTGAAAACAACAACAAATTTAATTTGGATTTGATACGCCCGTGGAACTCTCAAATAAATATGCTTGTTTCATTCCCCCGTGTCCGTTGGTAGCTTCTCGTTTGACCGGATCTCTATCGTTTCTTCTTCCAAAAGCTACAAGAAGCTTACGTCGCCTGTGCGCAGCTTTCAATACTTTTTCGTTAGCCACCGCTATGTTTGTATCCTTCGCCCCATTTCGGCAGCAAGCTGCGACTCACTCCATCCAGCAGTATTTGTGGGCTCGGATTCCAAAAAGTGATTTTCGTCTGAAAATAGGTTTTCTGATTGATCCGCTTACTCTTGCCATGTCAATATTAGTTACTACCGCAGGTATTTCGGTGATGGTTTACAGCGATAGTTACATGTGTCACGACTAAGGATACGCACGATTTTATGCTTATCTAAGTTTGTTTACCGCGTCAATGTTAGGGTTAGTTTTTAGCCCCAACCTAATACAGATTTACGTATCTTGGGAATTAGTTGGAATGTGTTCCTACTTGTTGATAGGTTTTTGGTTTGCGAGATCGAGCGCCGCAAATGCTTGCCAAAAAGCCTTTGTGACCAACCGCATAGGAGATTTCGGGTTGCTGCTGGGTGTATCAGGCGTCTACTGGATAACTGGTAGTTTCGAGATCTTTGAATTGTGTGACTGATTTTCTGAATTGAGTGGCAGCGGCGTCATCAATCCGATCCTTGCTAATACAATTGCCCTTCTACTTTTTCCAGGTCCGGTTGCCAAGTCCGCCCAATTTCCACTTCACGTATGGTTGCCAGACGCCATGGAGGGACCTACGCCCATATCGGCTCTCATCCACGCAGCTACTATGGTGGCCGCCGGAATTTTCTTCACAGTTCGAATTTTCAGCCTCATTTCGGTATTGCCTCTAACGATGCATACTACTTCTTGGGTGGGCGGAGTAACAACCTTGTCGGGCGCCACGCTGGCTCTTGCCCAGAAAGATTTAAAAAAGGGTTTAGCTTACTCCACCATGTCTCAGTTAGGATATATGGTATCAGCTTCGGGTATCGGTGCTTCTCGACCAGCTTTGTTTCACCTCATTACACATGCTTATTCAAAAGCTTTGTTATTTTTGGGCTCTGGTTCGGTTATCCATTCCATGGAGAAAGTGGTCGGATACTCTCCCACTAGAAGTCAAAATATGTTTCTCATGGGTGGCTTACGAAAACACATGCCAATTACTGGAACTACCTCTCTCTCGGGCACTCTTTCTTTGTGTGGCATACCCCCACTATCCTGCTTCTGGTCTAAGGATCAAATTATTGCAGAAAGTTGGTTGCGCTCCCCTTATCTCGGATTAACCACTTCTATTACAGCAGGGCTTACCGCGTTTTACACGTCTCGTATCTACTTTCTCACTTCCGAGGGAAATTTCCGTGCCACTCAAATGAATTACGTCGGTTTCAATACTTCCTCCCCATCCGAAAATATTATTACTTCATGGGGTGGGGCTCGACCGGAATCACTTGCCACACAAGCAAGTAGCAATGTCATATCTACAACAGATATGGAACGAAGTGGGGTTGCAGAAACGGGAAACCTCGTCACCCCGCCTCCTCCCGAAGGGGGCCCAATTCGTGAAAAGGCGATTCAAAACTATTCCGAGCGAAACTTGCTACACCCCCAGGAATCAAATTTTTGTATGGTATTGCCTCTGATTGTCCTGGCGATACCCACTGCATTTGCTGGGTTGGCAGGAGTTGACCCAATCCAAAAGGGAACTGGTCTGGACCTTTTGTTTGATTGGCTGATTTCTATTCCCTCCTTTCCCGAAGCTAATACACATCTCGAAAATTTGACAGAGATATTAACGAGCTCAACCCCTTCACTCAGTCTATCTCTCATTGGATTATTAATTTCCTTCAAGATTTATGGACAAACTAATGAACTTGTTGATACGAAATTTTCGGAAAAATTAAAATTAATAAATAAAAATTTATTAAATAATTATGTATCTCTTATCAGAGACTGGTCCATAAATCGAGGTTATATCGATTATTACTACGATACCTACTTTGTCGGAGGCGTAAATTTCACCAGCAAGTTGGTTTTGTATTTCGATCAATGGGTAGTTGATGGGTTTATCAACGGAACTGGTGCATCAAGTCTCTCTGGTGGAGAGGGTATGCGACGCGGAAAAAACGGCAGAATATCTCATTACCCACTCGGATTAGTAATTGGAACTGTTTTGCCGGTGTCGGTTGTTGATTTCCCAATCCCGCCCTTGCCGTAAACTGCTACTTTCGTTTCACGAAGCTCCAATTCGTGTTCATTTCTCCCGACTATTGTTCATCTTCCCCATCCCTATCTCTCCCCTTTTTGCTCCTTCCATTCCCCAAAGATATTACTTCTTTCTATGAGGTAGGAGAATCCTGCGGCTATTCTACTATGCTTCTTGGAGGGGGGGGAATAGAAAGTACTAATTGGTGATTAATCGATACAGATCGTGGGGGGCTTGTGGGGTTGATCTCGACCTCGATCGATTGCCCCCCCTCCCCCTCTCCCATGATTCGGGGACCCTTCCATTCAAATGGGATTGCTATCGCCGCCGCCTCCTCCTATAATGGAAGTTAGAGTGTACGCGAAGTTTACTTCACGAAATGTCGGAGAAAGCTTAACGTATTACAGATTTAGAAGCGGTTCGAAGAACAAAGGTCTTCGGGTGTGTATGGGACTGAATCCCCTACCACTTTCCTCGGTAGCTCAGCGGTAGAGCGGTCGGCTGTTAACCGATTGGTCGTAGGTTCGAATCCTACCCGGGGAGATTCGTTCGAATCTACGTCAGTAATTCCTAGTAATTGGATAGTTGTGTTCCCCACATATGCCAAATCAAATTGCGTTGGACCATGACCCACCAACCTGTGAATGATTCACTATCGTGCTTATTTCCAGCTCCAACAATTGAGGGGAAAAAGATTTGTGCCCCCCCCCCCCCGCCCCCTCGAATACCCCAAGGCCAGGACCCTGGCTATTCAGAGGTCGTTTTTGGGGACCCCCACTTCAATTCTGGTGTATTGAGCGATTGGAATGAGCGAATCAATCAGTCATCTGGGGAGGGGAGTAAATCCACAATTTTCTGAGATAAAGGATCTATTCCAAGCGTGATGTTAAAAAGCTGTTTCGCAAAATCCCTACGGAATAAGCTATTGCTCCCTCCCAATCTTCTTTCTAAGCAGAAAGACTCATAAAAGACTCATATAAGAAATGGTCTTCAGTTCCTTAACCATTTAAGATGTTGCAATAAAATGATTTGTATCAGTAAAAGGAAAATATAGACCTTCCTTTTACTGACTTGGCTTCTAATTATATTGCTAGAGATCTAGACAGAATGAGGGGTATCTAAGATTTGTTCTATGAACTTTCATGAAAAAATTGTTTCGTCGCTCGATCCAGTGACGCCCCACCAAACCAGAACGGATTGAATAGATATTAATAAATTTCAAGCAACATGTTATAGATAAGAAAATCCTGAAATGGGCAACGGTTTCGCCTCATCCATTTGTTTCTGTGAACCAGAAGCCTAAACCGAATAAATCGCTCTGGGAAATCTTCTGCCACCACGTAGGAATCAAAGCGAGCGGGACTAAATATCTGCGGATATTGCAGATGTATATCTATAGAGGAAGTTTCTTTGACGTATTCGGAATCTCGCTCCTCTTCATCCAAGGGGAGATTATTCCACCGCTTAATAGATGAGTCAGGTTTCAATTTCGGATTATCTTCACGATAGAGAAAGAAATTTTTAATTTTTTTATTTGACATTTTATTAAGGTGCTGCCTTCTCATGCCGTAAATGGCGTAAAGCCTCCGCGCCAGTTCTTTCGTCGGCAACAAGCTGCGACGCGAGGAAGGAATGTTAGGATCTGGCTGGAACAGAAGCATGGGGTCCCAGATGAAGCGCCCCCCAAAGAGTCGAGTCGTTTCATCGAATCGATTACAGTGTGTTTCATATTCATTAGATGAGTCGCCGGATATTGCCAATTCGAGAAATTGCTCACGTAGCAACATATTATCCAACCGGTTTTCCAATCTTTTAATAGATTTATCTGTCACATTAGTCGCAGATTTTTCAAAACTGAATAGATATCCGCTTTTCTCACACCATTTACTTCTGTCACCCTTAATATTATCGAATTCAAAATCTTGTTGGGGTATATAATTCTGATTTTGGTAGAGGAGAATTAAATTATACAAATGATTGGGTTCAGATAATACCCTCATCAATTCATAAGCCCCACTTCGCAGGAAACGGAGACGCCAAGCCTTATGGGACCAAGTGATCTCACGCGACACTTCCGTCGGACTTGAGTTTATTAGTTCGGGTGACTGTTGCAGTTCGAAGTCGGTTAGACTGCTAAATCCCCCCTTTCTCATAAATTTAGAAGAACGACTTGTAGAGGTTACACCTGAACAATACTTGGGTTTAGCGATAGGAACGGAAAAGGAAAGACTATTACCGTGTTGATTTTCGTCTCTACAAATTTCTGAACGTGAAAAATTAGTCGAGAGGTTTTCTAGTACACCACAAGCTAGGTTCAAGTCATTCTCTACGAGTTTGTCGATAACAATGAAATTTTCTTTCTTTCTCATATCCATTTGGAGCGAATCGCGAGCTACTAATCCAGCTAGTATCCCTAGGATATGCGAAAATAGAGTGAATTCATTAAATGTTGACTTGGTTATTGGAGGTTCCACATACCAGTTAGACAAATAATAGAATCGCATTTTTAACGCGTTACGGCCAATATATGTATTTGTGAGATAAGTATCTATCAAACTATTCTTTGAAGTAGCTTCCGCTATCTCGTGAGAAAAGATTTCCCATTCAGAACCGGATTCTATCCCATTGCCCATATCACTAGCAGTCGAATGTTGTCTATGCAAAGCTAATTCAATTGCGTCGCTGCATATAATCTTACTTCTTCTGGAAGTACCTATTAATAACGCCTCACTAGCAAGAAGGAATAAATCTCGTTTACTATAACCCGTAGTTCCGGACCCGGTACCTTCAATAGGGGGAAGAGGCGGATTAGCCTCCATTTCGCAACCTTTGATACGTAATAGAATTGGTAATTCTTTGTGACGTTGATACCCGTTGGATTTTCGAAAATTTATTAATTAGTTTAACCGGTTCGGAGCTATTGGAGCTGGATCTATCCTCGCAGGTACGTGAGTCGTAGCGATAACAACATTCCTGCGGATGTTGGAATTGCTGCGCCTGTCACCAATACTTTTCAATATTTGGCAAAGTAAGAATTTGGGATCAGCTTCTAGCTTATGATACGAACGATGAATATTCAATTCATGAATATCTTGAATCCATAGTGTACAAGGAGACATCTCTTTCGCCATTTCAAAAACGAAATTTAATCGGTGTACGCTTTCTTTCGAGATGAAATTTCCACGTGCATTATTAAAAAAGGATCGGTTGTATATCAGCTTCTTCAGTGGTAGTTTCACCACTGGAAAGTAGGAATCGAATGCTACATCTCTAATAATGGAAGATCGGCCAGTTTCTATGGGTCCTACTAGCAAAATTCCTTTAGATGGTAATAATCCCGATTGGAGTGAGATAGGTATGTCATGACATGGCATATTTAGTAGACTGCCTCTTCGTCCCGTTGCTGCTGAAAATAGAATATTTCTCTCGAGGGCGGAAAAAGCCCACTTCTCCGCAGGATCCAACTTACGGATCTTGTGACTCAATAGATCATTTTGCCAGAATTGAAGTAAGTATGCCAAAACATTAGATCTTTCTTGTGGATAAGGTTCATGAGAAATCTCGTCGCTCAATAAATCATAGTTGGAATTCAATTTCGACACATACCTATGAAGAATTTTATTCGTCACTAAATGTTGAGTCAGTAGTTCTTTCTTACTATCTAGGATATCGGAGCTTTCTTTATGAAACATCCATGAATCGAGTTCATTTTTCACAAAGGAGAAAAAGATTATATTATTTATATAATTCAGGAATCTATTCAAAGAATAGATTAGTAGATCTCTCGTTGACATTTAACTTGTCGAAGGGGAATACATTACCTCTTTCAAATAGGATCCACGCGTTGGGTCTGTTAGATATTCAATAGTATTGAAACGTTTCCATGAATGAAAGGAATTGAAACCCGAAACGGCAGACAAAGGGTGTTTGAATAATGCAAGAACAATTAATACTGAAAGAATGAAGTAATAGAAGATAGACCTATTGGAAAATTGAGATACTGACCATCCTCCCGAATGTAAAATCTCCGCTTCATCAGGAATTTCTTCGAAAATAAGAAGACCTATCTCGGATACTATAGTATTGATAGAATCGTTGTCAAATCTCAATCCTAGGCTTTGCAGTCTTTGGATTAAATAGGCTTTCGCGCCATCTACTACATCCTCAGCAATTACTTTATAAATTCTAGGAAAATTATGATTTGAGTCATAACTTATTTTAAGTACTATTTCTGGATATGTTTCTCTAATCGGATCGTAGAAGTATCTCCACCAGGTGGGGGTAAAAAACCAAGGTATATAATCTCTAAATAAGCTCCATTTTTCACCGATATTGTCTTTCCAAAAGATCCAAGAGATCTTATATCTGTTCAAATCTTTTAAAAATTCATTGAAATTGATAAAGTGGGATGGACGAATAGCCTCTCTCCGGATAGATTGATCCGCGTAGTCCGTATCTTCGCGCGCAACCTCCTTTCCAATCGATTCTGCTAGAGATCTCGATGTTACATCGTTGCATAATGGGAGTCTTAGCGACCAGTAAGATGTTTCCATTTCTTCCGGTTCCCAGAAATACCTAATAGACAAATTCTTTTGATAGACCCGATCCAATACCAGATTCTTGGGACGAGATTGGGGTCGCTGATCCGACGACGAATCGGAGTTTATCGACGTCTTCCCCAAATAAACTCCAGCGCTACTGCACGAATATAGAAATGACTCTATCGTTTCACGAGGAGATGAGTTCAAACTCGCCAGTAACCTCTTTAGATCCGAAACAGAATTGGAAAGTCCATCTGAATGAGTTACTAATGCTGTGGATTCATGCAGATTAGACAAAATAAATTGAATTGGTGTGGGTACGTGGCCAGCAACCTCCCCTGCTGTCTGTCTCGATAAATTGGATGACAACGAATCCGACAGTTGGGGATGAATAATTGAGATGATACTAGATGAGATGGTTTCATCTTCGGAGCCCGCATATTCATCTTCGGAGCCCGCATAGAAGTTTTCTAGGACGTTGAGATAACTACTGTTGCATTTCCCAATAAAAAAATCCCTTTTGATTCTCGGAATGAAGTTGCTTCCAGCACAGTTCCGTATAGGTGAGTCGTCTAGAAAGTTTAGTTTATTAACCTGATCGGAAATGTATCTCGAAATATTTCCACCAATATCTTTAGTTGAACCTCCCCCACGGTTTAAATCATGCAGAAACGGATTCCAAAATTGCCTCCCCGTAATGGAAAGAGCATCGTTTGAAAATCCTGCTCGGATGGATTCGATGCGGGGCAACCCGAGAGAAGTAGGATTCACTGCAGGTTCCAGCTCGGTCGAAGAGCCTACCGATTTCTTACTCATTAACAGTTTGGATTCAATGAATAAACTCTTTTTTCTCTCAAGAATTGTTTTGAGGAAAAGTATCTGTTCGTCAATGTAACCATCGAATAAACTTGATAGAAGATCAAGCTTCATGAGATCTATCTTGTTCAATTTCTCGAGATCTATATCGTTCAATTTTTCGATGCAATAATCAATGGTATATATCAAAGCTTTCTGGCGAGTAACCTCAGCAACAATCATTTTGTAAAGAAAAAAAGCATTAAGAAATCGATGAAAATCTTTTTCGTTCTGTTGATTGTTACTACCGAGACTGACACCAACATTACTCAGTAATTCGTTTCTTATTATTGATACACGGCAAATTGATTCCCCCAAGTCACACTTTAAGACTTCCCCGATGGGGAAAAAAGACGAATCCCCGGTCGTATCGAGCCATCTATGCACATTTGACTGAACATTTCTATACTCATCAATTTGAAAGGTAATATATTCGTTCAATAGGCGCTCTACGTTATCTTTCCATTTCAATACTATTTATTCAGTTGCAATTCTTGTTACACCGGTGTACTCCCCGCCCCCCGTCCAGCCATCCAACCGATATTTGATTTGGAAGAAATATTCAGCAAATAATGCGCAGAAATAGTCATGGAAAAGAAATATGTATGTTGAGTAGAGAGGTATGATTCTATTTCGTCCATACAATCTAACTAAAGAATATATTGAATGTATGTTACCCTTTTCTTTCAATTAGTTTAAAAAAGTAGTATTTTCACTTCGATTACTTATTTTTCTAGGTATACCTAAAAATATTTGAAAATAGTTTGGAAGAATCTCATTGAGGTTGAGGTGTCTGCTACTTGCTAGCCCAAGTTTTTTGCCAGATATTTGAGTAAGCGGCATGTCACCCTTCGTTTCCAATGGAAATCCTTTCCCAGATTTGACGCTATTACTGACGTCAATAACTACTGCCCCACCAAAAGTCAGATTCGATTTCTCAATTATCGAGAGAAATTCGGTGAGTCGATTTGTTAATCCATTTTTCATTTGTGAATAAGTGTGTAGAATGGTAAATTCTTCCCCATTTTTGTCACAATCTAATCCGGATATACAGCCACGAAACGACGTCGTCTTTTCACAAGACGTAAATGAAGACAAGTTGGAAAAGGCTTCTCGCTCGAAATAAAATCCCGATCCATCCCCCCGGTGATCTGCTGAATTTCCGGATTCAAGTAACGCCTTGTCGTAGGAGTTTAATACTACGGGACTTAATGAGTCGCTTCTCAATTGTGTTGCTTGTAACCGACCCAGATCTCGCTTGTTATGATTTTCCCAAAAGAATAACGAATCAAAATCACTTTGGTTGTTTCTAGAAACTACCAGATAGTTATAGAATTTGAAAAACCTACTTGAATCTTGTAAACACCTATCCCTACAAAATGCTTGAATCCTTTCAGTCTCATCCTTGGATATATCTCCGCCAAGGAGTGACTCCCTCACCATGCATGCCTTCCACCTACCGGAAACCAGAGGAATCATCGCATCATAACGAACTTGCTTCTCTTTCTTCGTTGAACCTGCAGAAATATCTTCGTTCAAACCTAAGTCGCGGGAAACAGGTATTCCCCTCTTTCCATTCCTTCCAACAGATAAAGATCTTTCGAATCGGGGGAAGCAGTCGCAGGAGAAGTCACCAGAATTTTCTGCTTGTTTTTTTATTACTCCGTCACCCCCATTAATGACTCCCGCTAATACAAAACTTCTTCTTTCGATCGACCTTTTGTCACTCAAGCAATGCATAGAAATTGGTATTGCTAGCAGCATCAGCATCTCCAGGGTGATGCCACTATCTCTTTTTAGTGAATCACGCAGATTGCGTAAAAATAGTGAACTCAGAAATCACAAGTCAGATAATCTGATAAAAGGTTGATAATTGGAAGATGGACTAATTAGAAATTCTTTGAGATGTTGGTTTTTCAATGATTCGAAGAAGTGGTCTAATAGACCGACTTCCACTAACTCTGAAATTTTAGATGAAAAATCTGGACTTCCTGCTCTTTCTTTTGCCACCTCTTTCACCTTATTTTCTTTTTTCATATTAATTCTATGCGGTAGAGACTATCTATTTCCCACATTTATTATACCAATAATTTCGAAAATTTCAAGATAGAATGGAATAAATATTTCAAACGAGTCTAGTGATTTCTGTGAATAGTCGTATCCAAAACTGAAATTAGATCGGGAATTTTAAATTGTTATTGTCGAGGAGACCCACACATATCCCATCCACCTTAACAATTCCTCTCTGTTCCAAGCAGAGCGATGGGATCGAATTACCCAATTGGATGGGCATGGGCGAACGACGGGGATTGAACCCGCGCGTGATGGATCCACAATCCATTGCCTTGATCCACTTGGCTACGTCCGCCCCCTCTGTTGATTTAGTTGGCCTCCCCCCCCGGACGTGAACGAGATCTATCCGTTAAGCAAGCTAGATAGGTTCTTCGGTTGATACACATACATATTAACTTTACGTATATAACAAGACAATAGAAAATCTTTGAAATGAGGAACGCAATCTCAATTTTTTTTATCCGAAAAGAGAAAATTGGGTTGGGGGGTTGCAAGCATTCCGCAAATCGGAGTAGGAAACTTCGTAATCTATTAAATCCCAGAAGGATATTCCAAATAGTTTTCAGAATTCAAGGTTGGAAACTGATAATCGTGAAATTGTGACAAGCTGTTATCGTCTTTTCCATTCGTTCTACCGCACGAACCTTTACCTCATTGGACACCAAACCTCCTCCTCTGGAGTTAAGAGATTTGGTATCCAGTTGTGCTACATAACCAGACGGATATTATCCGTTTATAGAAGGAGCTTCAACAGAAGCCAAGTCTAGAGGGAAGTTATGAGCGTTACGTTCATGCATGACTTCCATACCTAGGTTAGCACGGTTTATGATATCAGCCCAGGTGTTTATGACACGACCTTGGCTGTCAACCACGGATTGGTTGAAGTTAAAACCATTCAAGTTGAATGCCATAGTGCTAATGCCTAAAGCGGTGAACCAGATACCTACTACGGGCCAAGCAGCTAAAAAGAAGTGTAGAGAACGAGAATTGTTGAAGCTAGCATATTGGAAGATCAAACGACCGAAATAGCCGTGAGCAGCTACGATGTTGTAGGTTTCTTCTTCTTGACCGAACTTATAACCTGCATTAGCAGACTCATTCTCAGTTGTTTCTCTGATCAAACTAGAAGTTACCAAAGAACCATGCATAGCACTGAATAGAGAGCCGCCGAATACGCCAGCTACACCCAACATGTGGAAGGGATGCATAAGGATATTGTGCTCAGCCTGGAAGACGATCATGAAGTTGAAAGTACCAGAAATGCCTAGAGGCATACCGTCCGAGAAACTTCCTTGACCAATTGGGTAGATCAGGAAGACCGCGGCAGCAGCTGCGACAGGAGCCGAGTACGCAACAGCGATCCAAGGACGCATACCTAAACGGAAGCTTAGTTCCCATTCGCGACCCATGTAGCAAGCTACACCAAGTAGGAAGTGAAGAACGATAAGTTCGTAAGGACCACCATTGTAAAGCCATTCATCAACGGAAGCTGCTTCCCAGATCGGGTAGAAATGTAACCCAATAGCTGCAGAAGTAGGGATGATAGCACCAGAGATAATGTTGTTACCGTATAACAAAGAACCAGAAACGGGTTCGCGAATACCGTCAATATCTACAGGAGGAGCTGCGACGAAAGCAATGATGAATACAGAGGTTGCGGTTAGTAAGGTGGGAATCATTAAGACACCGAACCATCCGATGTAAAGACGGTTTTCGGTGCTGGTGATCCAGTCGCAGAAGCGACCCCATAAGCTTGCGCTTTCGCGTCGTTCTAAAGTTGCGGTCATGGTAATTTTCGGTTTTCGAGAAATAATTGGTGATTCCCCAGGCTAGTAAGCTTGTTAATTTGTAATATATCACAAAAACCTATCTGTGTCAACCGAAATTAATTGAGTCCCCAGAATTCTCGGATATGGGGGCTTCTTATCGATATCTCAAACAATTTTTAGCCATTGTTTTACAACAAGGCTTTCCTTTTTCAAAAAAGAATTAAATTTTTACTCTATGCGGTATGCGGTGCGGGCCTCAATCAATTTCAGTCTCTGAAAAACTGGTCACGCGTCAAGCCTTTTTGCGAGGCACTCCGCAACTCCGCATTGGCCCCCCCCACTATCCTATTAGGTTAGGAGGAGTCTAATAATTAACAACCTAAGAAAAAGTAGTTGCCGATCCCCACTTGTGGCTTAGACACCCGCTACTCGCCGTTGACTCCTCACTCAACCATTTCTTCATAGTGTTTTTTGATTCCCCGGTAGTTTGTGCCCCGGTTCCAATCCACAACGGAAAGATTGTGGATTGGAACGAATCCGAAACTAGCGGAAATGAGCGAAAGCTTTGTTAGCTTCCGCGACTTTATGAGTCTCCTCTTTCTTCCGTATCGCACTACCGGAATTCCTGGCGGCATCCATTGATTCATCACTCGATCTTAAAGCCATACTTCGACCTGAGCGTTTTCGACACGCAATTAATGACCACCGGATAGCCAAAGCTTTTCCCTCTGCCGGTACTACTTCAACGGGAACTCGATAAGTTGATCCACCTACACGTTTGGTTTCTGTCACTACATCGGGAGTTACCCCGCGCACCGCCTGTCGCAGAACAGACAGTGGGTTCCTATTTGTCTTTTACCTAATCCGCTTCATAGCCTGATAAAAAATCTGATAAGCCAGTGATTTCTTGCCATTTTTCAGGATACGATCAACTAGCATATTTACTAATCGATTACGATAAATTGGATCTGATTCGATATTTTTCTTTCTGTTCACTACACTGCTCCGATGTAACACGAGTTTACAAATATAAATATGTCAGATTTCAATCAATTCTTTTATTTCAATGGTATCTCAAGCTACTATTTTGGCTTCTTCACTCCATATTGTAGGGTGGATCCACCGGTTAGTCGAGGATCTCCCTCCAAACTGCACGTGCGACTTTCGTCGAATACAGCTTTCCACATGATTGAATAGAAACTATTCAAATGATTTTGAACCATTTATTTTTTAGGATGCAAATCATATTTACTCATCGCACATTGAGTATCCGTTTTCTCCTATTCCACGGGTAAAAGAAGTCGAAGTCTAGATATAAAAGAAGAAAATCTTGCAATTCAGTTATCTTACTAGGAATGTCCGTAGGTTTATCAATCCAATCAGTAGGTGTGCATAAAGCCTTCACCGAATCTCCGTAGTCGTAATCTAAACCTGTTCCAAGAGGAAAAGAGGTCCTAAGATTTTCTAGGTGAGAGTCCAGGTAAAACTCAACTTACTGGAATAGAACACCTTAGACACCAAGTTGTTTCATACAAATAGATAGATAATAATTAATCTCTATCAATCTCTGTAGTAGCAGGCTTCAGTCCCCTGGCAATGCTGGGTCGGCTACACATTTAACATATCAGAACAACTGATACGGAATCATTGCGATGATACAAGTTGTGACAATGTTCTGCAACGCACTAGGACGCCCTTTTTTACGATCCTTCACCCCTACAGCATCTAAGGTTCCTCTAACAATGTGATACCTAACACCGGGTAGGTCTTTG